CATAAATGGGGATTCGAAAAATGTATTCCAAGATAAATTCTACTAAAAAGTATCCTAAGATGACAACTATGCAGATACAGATCGTTAAACCCGGTGGGCAGTCTAAGACCTGGATCCACATCCTATGAAAGAAAATTTTTATAAAATTTAAAATTTTCATATATATCCTTCCTCTGATTTGAAATTATCGATGCTTCTTTCTCCTTCACCTTTTTTCTGATGGATTTCTTTTTCTTCTTCTTCATTACATATTTTTTATCGTTATTTTGAAATTTTACATCTTTCGCGAAAGTCCGACCGAGTAGGCAAAAATTGGATATTTTCATTTTCCAATTTTTGCCTATTTTTTTTTCATTATATATATTAGGATCTCTATTAGCTTCATCAGTTTTTTCATTATATATATTAGGATCTATATTATTACAAGAGTCTTTCTCGTTCACCTTTTTTCTGAATGAACGGGTTAGCGTGAGCTTAATCCATGTCGTTAGACTTTTTCTAATAGGAATTCATTTTCTGACTCGTTTTTGTGCTTTGGTGAATCCTTTGAAGTTCTTTCAATAACCTATGGAAAGAGAAACTCAGTTCTATTTTCATTTTTTTCATTTGTGACCTATCATAAAACGGATTTGATGTTTTTATTTTTCTATTTGTGACCTATCATCAAATCCGTTTTATGACTAGGAATATTTTTAGGAATGCTGATTGCTAATCATTTTTTGAATAATGGTAGATGCTAAACCAAAGATTAAGTGACTATTTGATTTTTCAATTTTTTCCGATTTAGGTTTTTTTTTTGCTACAAATTAGATAATATAAGTATTCTATGAATAGATTTTCATGTCTTTCCTATCTTCATCAATTCAAAGTGATTCTCCAAGAAGTCTTTTGAAAATATCATCACAATCCTCAGATTTGCAAACTTTGGAAATAGCACATTTCAAAAAATCTCGTTTTCTTCGAAAAATAGATTGAACAGTTTCTGTAGGTTTAGCACCTCTTTGAAAAAAATATAAAAGAGCAGGAACATTCTTCACTTCAATCTTGTCCCTTATCGGATCATAGAAACCTAGTACTTTTCTAAGATCTCTTCCTTCTCTTCGGGACCTAGCATCAATTGCAACGATTCGATAAGTGGCTTATTGAGATAGATATAAATAAAAAAGAACCCCCCCCCAGAAACGTATAAGAGATTTTATTCTCATACGGCTCAAGAAAAATGATTCTAATTTCTGTATAGAAAATAGAAATAGAATGAAAATAAATCCATAAAATCATGAATTAGACTATGATTTTAATTGAATTGAATGAATGCCTTTCTTCTTTCCTTACAAAAAAAAGTATCATTCGTACTCATGACTCAAGTTGAATAATTTTGACAAAAGAAAAAAAGAATACTTATCCAAATTTTGAGCTGTCTTTAAACTCTTTTATTTGTCTCATCTAAAATTTATTTTAATTCATAATTATGAGAGCCAATTGCATTGTTTAAACAATTGAAGAAAATAGTGTTGCCTTGTTGCAGAATTTATCGTTTATCTTTGTTTTTTTTTTTTTTATCTTTGGGTTTATACATTACTTAAGAAAATTGGATTCCTTTCAAAAAGATAGCAACACATCTTTTTTTATATTTCTTTCTTTGTTTCTAATTTATAAATAGAATATAAAGGATTCATTTTTCTTTAATACACTTTTATTCAAAAAAGTTTTACCAATTTCCAACAATTTGAATTTTTTTTCACTTATTTTGAATTGGATTTTGATTTTTTGATTTTGATGTTAAGAAGATACCTATAAAGTTGGTATAATTTATTAATTTTCATTAACCCTGGATTCTTTCCCTTGTTTGATAAATAAATCAATTCTCGAGCTCCATTATGTCGTATACTATTGATAACCTAATATAAATTGGGTTTCTAACAGAACAAATTATGTCGAGCCAAGAGCATCTTCATTATTATAGAAAATGGTGGATATCACAGTTCCACAGCCAATTATCGCCTTCAAGTCGCACGTTGCTTTCTACCACATCGTTTTAAACGAAATTTTACCATAGAAAATATTTCTGATATAATTAGTTTAGTATGGAATTGTTGATTCAATATGGAATCATGAGTAGTCATTTGTTCAATCAGTTCGTTCTATGATCTATGAGTAGGACTCATTCTAGGAAATACATATTTATTTTCTCAAAAAAAAGAGAGTTCTATAAAGTGTATATTCATTTTTCAAATAATTATCAATTTTGATAATAATAATATAGAATTTATATGAATTTTTTCATATAAAAATAAATAGTCAGCCACCGACCTTATAGATATAAAAAATATAAAGCAACACGAATTTCCTTTTCGTGAATATAAAAACAAAAAGATAAAAAAAAATGAATTGGTCTTATTCAAATTCGAAACGATTCGTAATCTTTAACCAATTATGTGCTTCAATATAATTACTTGGAGTAAGTGCTATAGCTTGTTTCCAATACTCAGCAGCTTGATTAGACCAGATCTCTGCAATTTCAGAATCGTCTTGTAGAATGGCCTGTTCTCCTCGGTCGAAATAGGGGATACTTCCTTCCCTTAGAACCGTACTTGAGAGTTTCCCACTTCATACGGCTCAGAAATCTAATCTTTTTTTCTGTCCTATTTTCGTTTATATTACATTAACTGGATAATTAGATTTATCATTTTAATTTCATCCTATTTATTAAAATTCTACCTTACTTTACGATAAATTAGAGTATAGAAAAAAAGTGAATGAATTATAGTAAGTTTCAAACTCTAATTTGCATCTAAAATAAGTTTGATCTTTTCTTCCCACCTTCAAAAGAACGAAGTATAAATAGTTCCTATCTACATCTTTATAGTATTTTCTAAAAGGTAACTACCTCGCTTTCATATAGAGAATTTATATAGATAGAATCTTTGAAAAAGAATTTTTTCTATAAGAAAAAAGAACTTACTATCTTTGGGATCTAATACTACACCGCTGCTTAATATATTAGTGGATCAACTCTAATTACATAAGTAGATTCCTAACTTTTGTACCATATCATGACATAAGTAAGCAGTTCTTAGCTGTATTGACTTAATAGCTTGCTAATTGATCTTTACGGTGCTTCCTCTATTAATTTAGTTTTTTATCCATAGAATCAAAAGTATAGGCTATATCTTTTTTTCCTTCTTTATTTGAGTTTTCGTGAAGTTCCTTGCCTTGCTACAGCTGATAAAAATCGTTGTTTTCCACGATTCATATGTAGAAATCTTTACTTTTTTTCTAGTATTTACTAGCCAATTTGATCTTTTGTTCTTCTTCCTATAGTAGAGATAGTCGCACGTAATGACAGATCACGGCCATATTATTAAAAGCTTGTGATAAAAAAGGATTTCGTTCTAGTGCTCGAAAATAATATTCTAAAGCTTTGGTATGTTCTCCATTACTTGTGTGTATAAGGCCTATGTTGTAAAGTATATAACTTCGATCATAAGGATCCATTTCTGGTCGCGTAGCTTCATAATAATTCTTTAAAGCTTCTGCATAATTTCCTTCGGATTGAGCCAACATTCGTTACGGTCATTTGTTTATTCTACTCCGTTCCAGAACCGTACATGAAATTCTCATTTCATACGGCTCCTACCTTCTGTGCATAATACTAATACTGAGGAAAGGAAAATAATCCTTAGAATCAGTTCTCATCTCATTATGAACTGAAGGAAGCTAGTATCTTTACAAGAAATCCCTAGTAAACCTTCGTTTTTTTAATACCAATTCATCATATTAGTATTAGGTAGAAATGGTCACTCCAATAATTTATTTGTTCTTAACGCCTCCTATTTCTGGGAATTAATTGCTTCAACGATCTTTGATGGTTATATGAGGTATCCAAAGTACAAACGAGATGGATGTTTGTTGTCCCAGCCATTCTTGTTAGTCCCAATAAGGAAAAGGGCATTTTTGAACAAAGTTTTGATTTTGTTGATTTTTAGGTGTAATGCTGTTTTCCCCATACTACCTATAGTATTAGTAGAATAGTCAGATTGACCTGTGAATATGTAGGTATAATCTTTTGCTTAATGCTCAAATCTATAGTGGAAGCATGTAAGATTGTATCAATCGAGGATACACAACAGAAGGAGTTTTTTTATATTTTCCAAAATTCACCTTCATCGAGCGTAGGTTTATTTCCATAATTGGGTTCTTTCTATCTCAAACTATCTAAAAACACTTATAGTAAGAAATAAGAAAGAGGTAGTAGCAAAAAAAAATAATAAAAAAATTCAAATCGCACCATCTCTATAATAGGTAAATGCTTTTTTTTCTCCGGAAGTTGTTGGAATTATTCCTAACAAGATATTGGCTACAATGGAAAAAGTTTTATCAATAAAATTTCCATCTATACGAGATCTAGGCATAATTAGCAATCCATTCTATAAAATCTTTTCATTATCCTTTGCTCGGGAAAATGATCCTAAAAATAAAGGAAATATTTATATACATTACAAAAAAATATAAAAAAGGGGATCAAGATGAATATAAATATAGTTTAAATTGAACTCCAATTTTTTATTATATTAATTTAGCAGAATTATTGAATATTTCATCGAAATTCAATAACCAAAGATTTTACTTGATTCTGTATTTAGATAATTTCAAAAATTTTTATTTAGTGTGATGATCCAAACAATGGAATAATCAATCATTCTATCATAAAGTAGAATTAATCATCTATCATAAAATAGATTAAAGTGGATTCAATTAGATTTTCTGTTTGTGTTATTATTTGCGCAATATCTATATGCCACATCACATATCATAACAATGCAAATAAAAAAATTAAATTCATAAGGTTCGATAATTCGTGAGTTTTTAATAGATCTGCGGGATATTGGATGAAATCATTTTTTATTTCAAAACGGAAAACTGGAAGAAGCTTATAGACTTTATAAATATGAAAACTCGCTACTCACTACATTTTGGATCAATAATAAGATTATGTAGGAGAGATGGCCGAGTGGTTTAAGGCGTAGCATTGGAACTGCTATGTAGACTTTTGTTTATCGAGGGTTCGAATCCCTCTCTTTCCATTTATTATCTTAAAATTTATCAATCTTATTGGTTAGAATGTATCAAATCAAATAAAAATTTGATAATATCATTCCAGCAATAATGTTTTTTTTTTTTTTATGTATTAATAAATAAAATTGTTGAACAAATTGATTTCGAATTACTAAAGTCAAAAAGTCAAGTTTTTTTTTAATTAACCTTGTCTTTTTTTATGTTTTAAATTCGGACAAATCACTGTAAGTTGTCTGCGTCTACGAACTAGTCGGCATCTTTTACAAATTTTACGAACTGACGCTCCAACTTTCATATTTTTTATCTCTTATCTTCTTTTTTCGTCTACTTCCTTGGGAGAAAATAAGACTCGTTAATTCATTAGAAAAGGGTTCCAAATTGAGATAACTAATCTGTCAAATCTTGATTAGAATTTTTATCTTTGGTATCCCCCCCTTTTTTTTCTTCTTCTTGATCTGGCGGTTGAATGGAATTACTACTTAGTGTATTTGTAGTTTCTGTATCTTTAGATGATTCAGAAGGCTCCTTTACTTGTTCATCATCCTTTAATGGTTCCATAATAGTGTCCAAACTGGGCATTGGTTTTCGGGGAAGCCGAGAAACAATCCTTCCTTTTTTTGAACTAGGATCAACAATTTCGACTAATACTTTATCCCCCGACAGTACGCGTATACGATGACGACGCAGATTACCAGAGAGATAACCCAAAATAATATCATTATTATGATCCAGCTTAACATGGAATAAGATATCTTTAATTGGGTCTACAACCTTTCCTTCATATAGAGGCTTCTTTGGCTTTCCTCTTCTGTTGTCTTTACCGAAATCGTTTTGATTAAAGTTTTTTTTATTTTTCATTTAAAATTTTTCTCTCGTTAAATATTAAATAAAAGTTTTAGGGCTGAACTATGTATAATATTTGTGCTTGTTAGAATTACCATATATAAAATAAAATTTCTCCTCCAATTTTTTCTACTCTAGCTTCCCGATCTGTCATTATACCCCGGGAAGTAGACAGAATTACAATTCCCATTCCGCCTAAGATCTTAGGAATTTTTGGATACTTAGAATAAATTCGTAAATTAGGTCGGCTTATACGTTTTAAAGTAATTCTAGTTCTATATATTTGCTTTCTAGTTCTATATATTTCTTTTCGAGTTTTTCTATATGGTAGAGTTAAAACCAAGAAATTTTTATTATTTTCCTGATGTTTCCGAACGTTTTCAATAAAGCCTTCTTTTAGAAGTATTTTGACAATATTTTCAGTAATATTTGTAGATGCTATTCTAACAGTTTCTTTTTTAGCTGTTTCAGCATTTCTTATAGAAGTTATAAGATCGGAAATAGTGTCCCTACTCATGATAAATTATAATTATAGATTACTCCTAATTTTTATGTAATCAACATGTTTTCTTTGATATATACCTGATAAATAATCTACAAATTTTATTTATTTAAGATAGTCAGTTCATAGTTTCATTTTATAATACATCAGGAGCTATTGAAAGGATTTTAGTAAAGTGAAATTGTCTTAATTCTTCAGTAATTGCACCAAAAACTCGAGATCCTTTTGGATTTCCTTTTTGATCAATGATAACTGCTGCATTGTTATCATATTTTATTATCATCCCGTCTTCACGTTTGAGTTGTTTAGATGTACGTACAATTACAGCTCTAATAACTTCTGATCTTTCTAGAGACATATTAGGAACTGCTTCTTTGATTACGGCAACAATAACATTACCAATATGGGCATATCGTTGATTACTAGCTCCTATGATTCGAATACACATCAATTTTCGAGCTCCGCTGTTATCTGCCACATTCAACAGAGTTTGAGGTTGAATCATATCTTTTTCGTTACAATTTGTTTTTTTTTTTCAGTACAAAAAGATAAAATAAAAAAGAAGGAAATATTTTCTATCTAGAATTAAATAAACTTTCAGTTGATTTTTCATTTTTCATATCTTTTTTTTTAAGAAATTGAGTTCGTATAGGCATTTTGTGAGCAGCTATTGAGATAGCTCTTCTAGCTATAGTTTCTGATACTCCGGCCATTTCATAAAGTATTCGACCTGGTTTAATAACAGAGATCCAATATTTTGGGTCTCCCTTACCTGAACCCATACGTGTTTCCGCTGTTCTCATTGTAACAGGTTTATCGGGGAATATACGTATCCATATTTTTGCACCACGACGCACATATCGTGTCATTGCTCTTCGCCCTGCTTCTATTTGTCTAGCTGTAATCCAAGCAGGTTCAAGTGCTTGAAGAGCATATCTGCCAAAAGAAATATGGTTGCCTCGCTGAGATACTCCCTTCATTCTCCCTCTATGTTGTTTACGAAATCTAGTTCTTTTAGGGTTATAGTTGATGGTTTTTTTTTAGTCTCATCCCTATTGCAAAACTGGACATGAGAGTTTCTTCTCATCCAGCTCCTCGCGAATGAAAGGCTTCAAATTAAATAAACAGAATACTCAAGATGTATATATATATTATATAAATAGATAATAAAATTAAGTAATATAATTTATTATATTGAATTATATATATTATATAAATAGATAATAAAATTAAGTAATATGATTTATTATATTGAATTTGTTCAAATAGCGATTTATTTGATATACAATCAATTCCCATAGATGTTTATGTAATTTTATGTATATTTATAATCGATTTTTTACTTCCTTGTTTTTCTTCCTGTTGAATCATGTCAAAATATTGCGATTTCATAAGTAAGAATTTCGCGGGCGAATATTTACTCTTTTATTTTTCATTTGTCCGTAGGTTCGATTTATAATCTTTTCGAATAATTCCATTTTTGCTTTGTTGGTTTATTCCGCCATCCTGCCCAATGAATTATTAGAATTTGTTTTTATTTAATAGGTTCTGTCGTTCCCATAACTTCTCTATCCATGGTTAGGTCTGAACTCTGCAATGGAGTTTACAATAAAATTGATTGTTGAGTCAATTTCTTTAGTTTTATTAACCCAAGACTCTTTGTTTTTTTTTTTATATTTATGTTTTTTGTCTTCTTTAATTGAATATTATCTTTACTTTATAATATAAAAATGAATCAATTTGGATATTTCATTTGGAATGCAATTTGGATTATTGATGCTTTGTCACATTGCTTTTTTATTATGTGATTCATAGACCATACATATTGGAATTCTATATTGTATTGTTGTTATTTTGTTCTTTCTTTCTATCATCCTTCCTTTTATCTATATCCCATTTATTTTTGTTTCATAATTCACAATCAGATAATAAGAACAGAAAAATATGAGTTGCTACAACTATATGATTAATTTCTTCATTCATATAGTGACTTTTTCTTGGGATTTTGATAATACGAAAGAATAAGTTGGTTATGAGTTTATTTTATCTAATTATTCACTAGGTTTTTAGTAGGTACCAGTTCATTTTTTAGTGAAACTTTAAATACATAAAGTAACGAATCACACACTAAGCATAGCAATTCTACTAAATAAAACAATCAATTCTATTTTGATGAAATTTGAACTAGTTTGAATTCCTCATTTTTGTTACAAGGAAAAAGAATCTAAGAGTTTTTGATTTTTTCTTTTATAATTATTATTTTATAATTATTACAAAATCAAAATATTAAGTTAAGTAATCTAGTGGGTCTCTTTTAAATACCCAAATTTTTAGGCCTAATACTCCATGAATAGTTTGAATTTGATGAGAACAGTAATCAATTTGAGCACGAATTCTTTGTAGGGGAAGTCGACCCTCTCTTTTGTACACTCTAATTGCTTTATCTTTTCCATCAACACAGCCCGCAATTCTTATTTTCATTCCTTTTGTATCCCCTTGTTTTTTAGCTAAATCAATAGCTTCTTGCATTATCTTTCGAAATGGAATTCTTTCTTTTAATTTGAAAGCTATAAATTCTGCAATAAGGTTAGGTTCGCTATAAGGTTTTAGACTTTTTAGGATTTTAATGAAAATTGTTTTGGGGTAAATATAAAAAAATTCTTGTTTTCTTATATCTCTTTCCCAAATTGTCTCATCTATTGGTATAAATGAACTACAGATTATAACTTGTATAATTGCTTTTTGTATTTGAAATTTTTTTGAAATTCCTTTACTATTTTTAATATGAATAAATGTTCTTTTTGTGTGAACTATTTGTTTTTGAATTTTTATACGTATAAGTCCTTCATAATTTTCGGGAGGTATAACACTCTTTTGATATCTTTCTCTCTTTTGATATTTTTCTCTCTTTTGATTTCTTTCTCTCTTTTGATTTTCTTTTTTTTTTTTTTTTAAATAATTGTAGATAGTATCTTCTACATATTTCTTTAAAAAATTTCGTATTTTTTGGTCTTCTTGTAGACTCGCAGGATAGTTTTTTGGTTCTTCGAACCAAACGGAATGATGGCCTTGGGTTGTACCAAGTCTGAAACCAAGTGGATTTGTTTTTTGTCCCATAATTTTTTATTTTATTATTTTTTTTTCCATATTTTTTGTAATTTCATAGGAATCTAAATCTTAGATTGGTCTAACAATGATTTGGATTTTTCCTTCAATACAATTGTTATATGACACATGGTTCTTTTTATAGGATAACTATGTCCTTTAGCACGAGGTCTGAATTTTTTAACAATAGTACTCCTATTGACTTCGGCTTTACTAATATATGAATCCACTTCATTCAAACCCATATTATGATTAGCATTTGCTGCTCCAGAAGAAACTAATTTAAGGATAGGATAAGATGCTTGATAGGGCATTAAATGCAGTATCATAAGTGTTTCCTTATAAGAACGCCCGCGAATTTGATCAATTACTCTTCGCGCTTTGGAAACAGACAGACCTATATGTTGAGCTAAAACTTTGACTTCTTTCCCTAAATTGCCATTCTTTTTCATAAGGTTATCCTCGACCTTTTCCAAATTGTTATAAGATTCTTTCTCCTTCACCTTTGTGAGTATTTTTCTATTTTTTGTTTTGTTGGATTCCTATCTATTTCTTTTTCTTCTTCTTCATTACTGATTTTTGATCGTTATTTTGAGATCTTACATCTCTCGCGAAAGTCCGAGTAGGCGCAAATTCTCCCAATTTGTGACCTATCATAGAATCTGTTATATAAATAGGGAGATGTTCCTTTCCATTATGAATTCCCATTGTATGGCCAACCATTCGGGGGATAATGGTAGATGCCCGAGACCAAGTGACTATTATTTCTTTGCCCTTTTTGATTTTTTGCATTTTTTCCGATAAATGCTTAGCTACAAATGTTTTTTTTTCTACAATTATTATTTTGGTTGGATGTATCACAGATAGATTCCTCCTTTTTTTGATTTGACATCTTTAGTTCAAGATCGGCATTCTATGTCCAATATCTCGATCTAAGTATGGAGGTCAGAATAAATACAATAATGATGAATCCAAAATGATCAAATCCTTTAGCTAGATAGGGGGCGGACGTAGCCAAGTGGACCAAGGCAGCGGATTGTGAATCCACCATGCGCGGGTTCAATTCCCGTCGTTCGCCCATCACACTATTTCATCTTCATCTCTCGAATTTGCAAAATTCGATTCCTATTTACGGCGATGAAGAATCAAACTATTACTATATTTTTTTCTTTTCCTAGTTCGTCTTCCAAGCGCAGGATAACCCCAAGGAGTTGTGGGTTTTTTTCTACCAATTGAGGCTCTCCCTTCACCGCCCCCGTGGGGATGGTCCACAGGGTTCATAGCTAGTCCTCTTACTACAGGACGTTTACCTAGCCAACACCTTGATCCAGCTCTACCCAAATTTTTTAGGTTCACTCCAACATTACCCACTTGTCCGACTGTTGCTAAGCAGTTTTGGGATATCAAACGGATCTCCCCAGATGGTAATCTTAATGTGGCCGATTTACCCTCTTTTGCAATCACCCTCGCTACAGCACCTGCTGCTCTAGCTAATTGTCCACCCTTTCCATGTGTGAATTCTATATTATGTATGGCTGTGCCTAAGGGTATATTGGTTGAAGTAGATTCTTCTTTTTTATCAATCAAAACCCCTTCCCAAACTGTACAAGCTTCTTCCAAAGCATACGGCTTTCTAGATGTATATGATGATATATCAAAAAAATGGATCTTTTCATCGTATAATGAAGTATCACATGAGTGGAATCCAACGAATCACTCATCTTATGATCTTCTACATCCTAGGTCTCTCCGTTCCGTCATCTGGCTTATGTTCTTCATGTAGCATTCAGACCGAATGACTCTATGAAATTACGTCAATATTTTCACATATTATGGATAACGTAGGAGACATCCCTATCTTTCCCCCGGGGGATCTTTATTAGCACTGCTTCACTTTCAATTCGCCTCTGACCATCAAATGAAATGGGAATAACCCGTCCTCCTCGCTTTGAAACAAGGGGCGCTTCCGGTTCTGTGCGTGCTTCAAACAATTTTCTCCATATTACCATATCTCTAGAGTCAATAATTTTCTATGAGAAACTAATGAACTCAATCACTTGCTGCCGTTACTCAACAGTTTTCTGTTGAGGTCTATCCCATAGAGGTACTCTAATTGGATCAGTGATCGATTTCTAGGTTTCGTCGTAAACCTAATTGGTTACTTCCAATTACGTAAATCAATAGTTCAAACCGCACTCAAAGGTAGGGCATTTCCCATTGATATAGGAATTTCTGTACCAGAAACAATGGTATCTCCAATTATAGCCCCTCTGGGATGTAAAATATATCTCTTCTCACCATCCCCATAGTGTATAAGACAAATGTATGTATTTCGATTAGGGTCATATTCTATGGTTACGATTCTACCAGATATGTCTTTGTGATTCCGTCGAAAATCGATTTGACGGTATAGGCGCTTATGACCTCCCCCTCTATGCCTTACGGTAATGATTCCTCTGGCATTACGACCTTTACTACAACGATGCTGTCCATAGATCAAATTATTTCGTTTCACTTGATTGTCTACGGCTCCATTGCGTGTACTTGAGCTAGAAGTTTTGTATAAATGTATTGCCGTGTTATGAAGTATTTTTCTTTAAGTTCTTTTCTCTAGAATCTCTAGAAGAGGTAGAATAGAATAACCGGGTGGAAGCGTAATGATCATACATCTGTAATGCATTGTATGTCCCATAATAGGTCCCATTCTTCTACCCTTTCAGTGGAGTCGATGACTATTCATAGCGAATACCTTAACACCAAAGAAAGAAGAGTTCGACCCAATACTGGATTTCTGGCTTAGTGGATACTGATTGGATATTCGAAGTATATTGATTCTTCCCCAATAACCGAAGACCTTTTCCTGTAACTATTGCATATTGGATTCCATCCATAAATCCATTTTCTTCCTTATGAGTTCAGTATCGATCAGAATTCTAGTTCTTACTGTTCCTATGTTATGGTATGAATATACTATATCAATTCGCCTTATGTATGTATGGATGATGAGATTCCATTGATACAGAGCCAATTCCGATAGACTTATTGAACGTTCCCATTAGTGTGCATCCAGTAGGAATTGAACCTACGAATTTGCCAATTATGAGTTGGGCGCTTTAACCATTCAGCCATGGATGCTTAACATAAGAGGTATCCTCATAATCTCAAAAAGGTATAATCATAATCTATACATTGGATCAAGAACGGGGTCAGAGGGATCAAAAACTGCTGATTCGTATAAAGCTATCGAACCGGCCCAACCAGCAACTAGAGCTGTGTGCATTCTATGAACAGAAAGCAATCGACCGCGATCATTCAATACGACAGACAGTATGAATACGATACCAAGGCAAAGCCATGAAAATACCCCTTTATCAAAGAGAAATAGAGACTATGTCGCTTTCTTTTCTCGCATTCAATAAGAAGGCTCTATATTGTGTAGCTAAACTCTTTTTTCAGTAGATTCTGTATCAGAAAGCGTGAATATTGATTTCATTCCATTGAAAATAACAGAACAACTCTGTTCGTAAGAACAAAGAGAAGCAGATCTATTCTATACCCGATAAGTGCCAATACGCAATGGGAAGATTAGTTCTATTTCGGGGAATCAATGAATGGATATATAAACCAAATCCGGATTTGGAAAGAAGAAATCCAAGGATTCGAAAAAGAAATCCTGCAAATCAAAAAGAGTATGATAAAAATACATTCTATTCATGAAGAATGTCTCATTAACTAGATAAAGAAGGAGGGAAAAATCGACGAATTACAAAAAGAAGTTGAAGGATTTGAAAAAGAAATCCTGGAAATCGAAAGTAGATCTATTATAGATAGATTTTGATACCCTAAGATAGAAATAAACTAGGTTCGATCCTGTTCTATCCAGTATGAGAACTGGCAGCATGTTTCACGTTGAACACTAGGTTGAGGAAAAAAGAGATTATTCGTAATACCGAGAAGGTATTTTCGAATATATATATAAATAGTCCATTGTGCACCTAATGCTTATGTCATAATAGATCCGAACACTTGCCTCGGATCGACTTCAATATCATAATTGCTCTAGTGAATAACTCAAAAAAAAATAGATGGATGATAGATAGAAAAGGACTCATCATAAAGAAAATATCTATCTTTCAAAGGTTCATTAAAAACTTGACTCTTGGCAAGTCTCTTTGTATGTGTTGTCCGGAAAGAGGAGGACTTAATGACTATTATTCGTTCGCCGGAACCAGAAGTGAAAATTCTTGTGGATAGGGATCCTATAAAAACGTCTTTCGAGGAATGGGCCAGACCCGGCCATTTTTCAAGAACAATAGCTAAGGGCCCTGATACCACCACTTGGATCTGGAATCTACATGCTGATGCTCACGATTTCGATAGTCATACCAGTGATTTGGAGGAGATCTCCCGAAAAGTTTTTAGTGCTCATTTCGGTCAACTCGCCATTATCTTTCTTTGGTTGAGTGGCATGTACTTTCATGGTGCCCGTTTTTCCAATTATGAAGCATGGCTAAGTGATCCTACTCATATTGGACCAAGTGCCCAGGTAGTTTGGCCAATAGTAGGTCAAGAAATATTGAATGGTGATGTGGGAGGGGGTTTCCGAGGAATACAAATAACCTCCGGCTTTTTTCAAATTTGGCGAGCATCTGGAATAACTAGTGAATTACAACTCTATTGTACCGCAATTGGTGCATTGGTTTTTGCCTCGTTAATGCTTTTTGCCGGTTGGTTCCATTATCACAAAGCTGCCCCAAAATTGGCTTGGTTCCAAGATGTAGAATCTATGTTGAATCATCACTTAGCGGGTTTACTAGGACTTGGCTCTCTTTCTTGGGCGGGACACCAAATTCATGTATCTTTACCCATTAATCAATTTCTCGACGCTGGAGTTGATCCTAAAGAGATACCACTTCCTCATGAATTGATCTTGAATCGGGGCCTTTTGACTCAACTTTATCCAAGTTTTGCCGAGGGAGCAACTCCTTTTTTCACCTTAAATTGGTCAAAATATGCGGATTTTCTTAGTTTTCGTGGAGGATTAGATCCAATAACAGGGGGTCTATGGTTGAGTGATACTGCACACCATCATTTAGCTATTGCCATTCTTTTCCTGATCGCTGGTCATATGTATAGAACCAACTGGGGCATCGGTCATAGCCTTCAAGACATCTTAGAAGCTCATAAAGGCCCATTTACAGGGCAAGGGCATAAGGGTCTCTATGAGATTTTCACAACTTCATGGCATGCTCAATTATCTCTTAACTTGGCTATGTTGGGCTCTTTAACCATTATTGTAGCTCATCATATGTATTCCATGCCCCCCTATCCATATCTAGCTACTGATTATGGTACACAACTCTCATTGTTCACACATCACATGTGGATTGGTGGATTTCTCATAGTTGGTGCTGCTGCACATGCAGCCATTTTTATGGTAAGAGACTACGATCCAACTACTCGAAACAATGATC